AGAAAATCTAAAGAGAGGCAAAAGGCTTTTCATAATTTTTTTGACCCAACCAAATTGGGAACAAGAATTTTTTTGGTTCTTTTTTAGGAATTTGATAAAGCTAAATAGACAGATCTAAAAATTCATTTCGGATAATTGAACCTTCTCAAACTGTTTCTTTTTAAGAACCAAAAAGATTTGTGCCAAAACAACCGATCCTAAGAAGAACAAAAGGCCTTGGACACGTAATGGATCTTGAAGTACTATTTCCGCATCCCCCTGACCAAATCCACCCACATTAGGATTACTCGTTAATGGTTGATCGAGTTTAATGGATTCGCCCTCTGAAACAAGAAGTTCTAGGCCTCGAGGGATAATATCAATCACTTGGCGTTCATTCGATGCATCCACTATGGTTATTTCGTATCCCCCTTTTTCTTTTCGTAAAATTTTGCTTATTATCCCTCCTGCCGTAGCATTATAAACTGTATTGTTACTTTTGCTACCATCAGGATAAATCTGACCCCGTCCCCTGTTTCCACCTACGTATATAGGATATTTTAAGAAGTGAACATCTTTATTAGTAGCGGGGTCTGGCGCAAGAATAGGAAAGGTTATTTCACTATATTTTTGACCAGGAACAGGACCTATCACAAGAATATTTTTTTTATTGGGGCGATAATTCTGAAAAGACAGATTTCCTATCTTTTCTTTCATCTCGGGTGAAATACGATCGGGGGGGGCTAATTCAAACCCCTCCGGTAAAATAAGAACAGCTCCCACATTCAAAGCTCCTTTTTTACCATTAGCTAGAACTTGTTTTAGTTGCATATCATAAGGAATTTTAACAACTGCTTCAAATACAGTATCAGGAAGTACCGCTTGTGGAACCTCAATATCCACGGGCTTATTAGCTAAATGGCAATTGGCACATACAATACGCCCAGTTGCCTCTCGTGGATTTTCATAATTCTGCTGGGCAAAAATCGGATATGCACTTGAAATGGATGCCCAAGTTATTATATATATCATGAGTGAGACAGCTATGGAGCGAGTAATCTCTTCCCTTATCCGAGAAAAGGTATTTCTAGTTTGCATGGTCCAATCATTTATCCCGAAAATTTCTACAATAAAGTTAGGTAGGTCGATAATATACTTCCCTAGCCACAATTCTGCTATTTACATTTACTGAAAAAATCATTTTTTTTCGTGAAATATACAAGAAATCCCTCATGGGTAAAAAGAGTAAAGTAAATACGACTTTGATTTGGTTTTGATGTATAAAGTAGAATTGGATCAGTGAATCATTTTTTAGTCATTTATTGCATGATAAATCACTACAAGTGACGGAGATACACGATTTAAATAACGAAAGATCCAATATTTAAAAATTGTATCAAGAATGACTGGAAAGGTAGAAACTAGACCAGATAAAATTTGCTCATAATGAGCAAACCCAAAATCTTTATAAATATAACCAATCATTAGTTCCCAACCGTGAGGCGAATGAAATCCGATACATAAATCAGTTAATAAAAGAATCGAAAAAGCTTTAATTGTATCACTTAAATTATATAGGAATTCTTGAACCCAAGAATTCAGAATAAAAAGCTTTTCCTTACTCCAAAAGGAATAACCACTTAGAATAACGAAAGATATTAGATTTGTCGAGAAGTGCAAGATTGTATGGATACGATACTCATTGTGTATCTTGATGAATTGGATCGTTTCCTTGTGGATTCCTAGACGAAATTGTTGTAAATCGGTTTCTGGGTATTCCTTTATCATTTCATCCAGCTGGAATAGTTCCTCTAATTGTATGAATTTTTCTAGAACACTTTTTTCTTGAATATCATTCAAAAAAGTTTCGCATTGTCTAGTATTCCACCAATTAGTAATCCAAGTTTTCAAACTTTTATTACAGCAGAGAGAGATCAACCAGGGCAAAAAGACTATAGATGTAAAATAAAAAAAAGGACTGAATACTTTCTTTTTTGCCATTTGGAATCTGTGAATTGTTAATGAACCTACCTCATTTGTTGATTCTATTAGATCTACTATTTCTATCGAACATGAGTTTCTATTCTAATTCGAATAAAATGTATTGAGCCTATGAATCCATTTTCGCTTTTTCTTTTGATTCAATACTTAGTCGTTGCTTAAAATCTAGAAAGAATACAGAAATAGACTCAGAATACACTTCCAATTTTAATCAAGAAAAAATTTGGTTTCCAGGATGTTATTCCCCCTTTTTTTTGATCAATACTAAAAGAACTTTTTCACATAAAAAATATTATTCTATTTTCGAGACGAAGAAACTCCTTTTCTATCAAATATATCAAAAAAAAAAACGAGCATAAAAGAATAGATGAATTTTCAATTGACAAAAAAAAAAAAAAGAAAAAAAATTCTTTAGTTTTTTCTTCCTACTGCCGGAGCATCCGGATCATTTAGTCTTTTAAAATTAATTCATTTCAAAATACTTCAATTGGTACACGCAAGAAGTAAGCCAATTCAGCAGCTTTTTCCTCAATTTCTCGTGTAGTAAAATTCTCATCAGTACGAATTAAAGGAATAGCCCCTTGACCTCGAATTTCCATATAAAGGATACGTCGAGCAGAAACACCCTCTTTAACTTCTATTCTGATGGACTGAATATCTTTCATAAGGAATCGTAAAAAGATGCGACGGCTTTTTCCAGGAAATCCCCAACGAAAAATACGCACTATTCCTTCTTTTCTGTCGAAAAGATCATAACCACTACCGACATTCCACAAAATAGTGCACCACAAATAGCAACTAATAAAGAGACCCGCGATCCCATAGAAAGACATCACAAGCCCTTGTGGAAAAAAAATGATTTGCTGAGACGCAGCAAATAACGATAGAAAATTTCTACCAAGATAACTGGAAGTTCCAACCAATAAGAATCCAAATGAACCTAAAAATAGGATAAAGGCCCAGCAGAAATTACTTGTTTTTCGAGACCCCGTTATAAATTCTATCCATATAGATTCTGATCGCCAACTCATATATATTAGATCCAGTTATAAAATTTTTTGGAATTGAGAAAATATGACTTTCCTTTTTTTGTTTTCAAAGTCACTCTCATCAACTATTTTGTTGTGAACCTTTACCTTAGGAGTAATTAATCGAATTCTTTATATCTAAAATAATAACATCTCCTTCCTTTATATGATCCCCTATAACTATATCCATACAAATAAATACATTGACTTAAATTTCATACATAGGCCCGATGATGATCCATTTTTCAAAAGAGCGCAAATTTTTTTACCCCATATAATACGTTGACACATGCATAAGAGCTTTTTTTAGTTATGTTTGTAGGAATCTATGTGTTATACAATATTCTACCAAATGGGTCTTATCGAATCGAAGTTTTTAAAATAAAAAAAGGAGTGATACGATTGGGTTTCATCCGATCTAAAAAATCTTATTTTTTTGAATATGAAGAAATAAAGAAGCCATTGCAAGTGCCGGAAAAACGAGGCCTACTAAAGGCACAAAAATGGAGGGTAAGTTATTGAAAGTTGTCATAAAATGGGTACCTCAATTTAATATTTGTACCTGTTATTGTTATATTCTGAATTCTAAAGATATCTTAGAATATCTTGTATTTTTATTATTTCTATTATATATATTATATAATTATACTAAGTATCTTTTAGTAAATATATATCTAATACTAATATACAACCTAATAGAAATATATAGAATAGAACCTAATAGAAATAGAATAAAAAAAATAGGTACAAGAAACGCCAAACAAAATAAATGGACTTATTCATCTTTCAAAATAAACATAGATGTATCATAATCCCCTTATTAGATTTATTATTCTTTTTGTTCTTTTTGTCTTCTAATAGTCATTAATAAAGAAAAAATTTTATTCCATTACAAATTTATAAAAAATTGATTAGACTCTGATCCAACAACAGGGAATTTTCGGGAAATGCAAAAAGATGGCAGACTCTCTATATCTGTATATATCTCTATTTGAATGATCTATACATCTGCAAGCAAGAGACGAAAATGAACTTTGTTTTATTTATCTAGTCTAATTTGAACTTCCCGAAAGCAAAAATGCACTTTTTATCTTGTTGATAGAGGTTTACTGAGTAGTAAACAAGAATATCTATCGATAAAAAATGATTCGAAAGAAAAATGCATTTTTCAGGATTTTCATTTAATTATGCTAAACTAACTATTATATTTGATTTAATTTTTGTTCAAAGGAAAAAAAGCATGGAGCTGAAATAACTCACTCAGAACACCTTTTAAAGGATTACGTGGTACAATTGCATCCAATAAGCCCTTACGTAATAAAGATTCAGCCGCTTGTGAACCTTCAGGCACGGCTTTTTTCAATGTTTGTTCAATTACTCTTTTACCCGCAAATGCAATATAGGCATAGGGTTCGGCAATAATGATATCCCCCAACATACCAAAACTAGCTGTCACCCCACCAGTAGTAGGAGATGTAAGAATTGATATATAAAATAACTTTTTACTTGATTGATAATCACATAAAACCGAAGAAATTTTAGCCATTTGCATCAAACTTAAACTTCCTTCTTGCATTCGTGCTCCTCCGGAAGAACACACTAAAATAAGAGGTAAACATTGATTGGTAGCATACTCGATCAAACGAGTTATTTTTTCGCCTACTACGGATCCCATACTACCCCCCATAAACTGAAAATCCATAACCCCAAGGGCTACCGGAATACCGTTTAGTTGACCTGTACCTGTTTGAACAGCGTCAGTCAATCCTGTCGTTTTTTGAGCAGAGTCAATACGCTTTTTATAAGGTTCCTCCTTCGAATGAAATTTAATGGGATCCGCAGAGACCATGTCTTCATCCATAGGATTCCAAGTACCCGGATCAATCGAAAGCTCGATTCTCTCTGAACTACTCATTTTCAAATAATGTCCACATTCTTCACAAACATTCATTTCGACTTTCTTATACATTAATCCATAACAATTGTCGCATT